TTTATTGTATGAAATTCTATTCAAATGCATTGAATTCTTAACTGAATATTCATACTTATAAATAAGGGGGTGCCATCATCTATAGTGAAGTGATATCCCGATTCACAAATTGAATTATTTCTTTCAATACTTACTCATTATTAGTTAATGATCGTAATGATTGTATCTATATGCTTATTCCGAGAGGAAATATTCAAATGATTATTCATCGAATGACTATTATTATATTTTATTTTCATTCAAATAGGAGGGCGGGAAGGCTCTATGGAAAAATGGCGTTTCAATTCAATGTTGTTTAAGGAGGAGTTAGAACAGGGGTGCGGGTTAAGTAAATCACTAGAGGCTATTCTACCCCTTGGAAATACAAATGGGGGTGAAGACCCTGTTATAAATAATATGATTCATGGTTGGATTGATAGTGACAGCTCTAATAATATGGATCCTTTATTTGGTGTCAGCAACATTCGTAGTTTGATCTCTGAGGACACTTTTTTAGTTAAGGATCGTAATGGTGAAAATTATTCCATATATTTGGATATTGAAAATTTTATTTTTGAGGTTGAAGACGATCGTTCTTTTCTGAGTGAATTGGGCGGTTTTTTTTCTAGTTGCTTAAATTATAGTTATCTGAATGATGGACCTAAGAATGACAATCACTACGACAATCATTACATGTATGATACTCAATATAGTTGGAATAATCACATTACTAGTTGCATTGAGAGTTATCTTCGTTCTGAAATACATATCGATAGTTACATTTCAAGCAGTAGTGGCAATTACAGTAAGAGTTACATTTATAGTTACATTTGTAGTGAAAGCGTAAATAGTATTGACAGTGATAGTTTCAGTATACAAACTAGCGCAAGTGGAAGTGATCTCGATATAAGTAAAAAATACAGGAATTTGTGGGTTCAATGCGAAAATTGTTATGGATTAAATTATAAGAAATTTTTTAGGTTAAAACAGAATATTTGTGAACAATGCGGATATCATTTGAAAATGAGTAGTTCAGAAAGAATCGAACTTTTGATTGATCCAGGTACTTGGGATGCTATGGATGAGGACATGGTTTCGGTGGACCCCATTGAATTTCATTCGGAGCAGGAGCCTTATAAAGATCGTATTGATTCTTATCAAAAAAAGACAGGGTTAACTGAAGCTGTTCAAACAGGCATAGGTCAATTAAATGGTATTTCCATAGCAATTGGGATTATGGATTTTCAGTTTATGGGGGGCAGTATGGGATCCGTAGTAGGCGAGAAAATTACTCGTTTGATCGAATATGCTACTAATGGATCTCTACCCCTTATTATAGTGTGTGCTTCGGGGGGAGCCCGCATGCAAGAAGGAAGTTTGAGCTTGATGCAAATGGCTAAAATATCTTCAGCTTTATATAATTATCAATCAAATAAAAAGTTATTCTACGTATCAATCCTTACATCTCCTACAACCGGTGGGGTGACTGCCAGTTTTGGTATGTTAGGAGATATCATTATTGCCGAACCTAATGCGTACATTGCATTTGCCGGTAAAAGAGTAATTGAACAAACATTGAATAAGACAGTACCTGATGGGTCACAAGAAGCTGAGTATTTATTCCAAAAGGGCTTATTCGACCCAATCGTACCACGTAATCCTTTAAAGGGTGTTCTGAATGAGTTATTTCAGCTTCACGGGTTCTGTCCTTTGAATCAAAATTTAATCAAGTAGATCATTTAATTCTGTTTTTTATTTGAAGTTTACAAGTATTTAGTTTTTTTTATTTAGGTTATAGTAATCAAAGTGAAAATTTTAAATAATCAATATGGAGTTTTACTTGAGGTTATAAGATACAATTGTATAATGGATCATAAGTGGTTGATAATCACTTTTATTATTTCCTAGGGATCCTTTTTATTTATACCTATATAATGCATCATTAGTAATCATAATGGATGATTAGTAATCGGGAAGGCTCTATCAATAGGATAAAAGAGTTCATTTTTATCCTAAATTAGGTAAAATTCATGTTATTTTATTACATATAGATATAATTATTCTCCAAGAACTTTCCGTTTTGTTTTTATTAAGAATCACTGTTGGATCAAATTCAGTAGAATCCCCTATAATTATAATTTTTAACAACTTTTTTTGTTATTTATTAGAAGATAAGTATAAGAGAACACTAATAATAAATATATATATTCAAAGTGAATAGGTACACTTATTTAGTTCTACGTTTCTTGTACCTATTCGTTTCTTGTACCTATTATTATATACTGATAATAGATATACTTATTATAAGATATCTTTATAACAGGTAAAAAATATTAAATCGAGGTATCCATTCTATGACAACTTTCAACTTACCCGCTTTTTTTGTTCCTTTAGTGGGTCTAGTATTTCCGGCAATTGCAATGGCTTCCCTATCTATTCATGTTCAAAAAAACAAGATTATCTAGATTCGACGAGACTCCAATCTCGTTCATTTTTTTTTTTCAAGACTCGGACTTGGGTCATAATACAGATATCCATTTAGTGGACATAGGATACAACATGTGGATTCTTCCGAACACAAACGAAAGAGCTATTATGCGCGTGGAAACAGCATGGCATGCATGATATATGGGGATAAATAGATTATATCTATACTATATTTAAAAGGGAGTCCACAGATGTATGAAATGGAAAGTCAAAATATCTCTATGTATGTAGATATCTACAGTGGAATCATATGAAGGAGATCCTTTTTTATATCTAACCGATTTGATGAATTACTCCTGAAGGTTCACATCATAATAAGAGTGCTAGTTGATAAGAGTTGCTTCGGGAACAAAAAAAAAGAAAGTAAAATTTTGGTTATTCTCTTAATTTCAATAAAATTAAACAACCGGATCTAGTATGAACTGGCCATCAGAACATATATGGATAGAACTTATAACGGGGTCTCGAAAAATAAGTAATTTCTGCTGGGCCTGTATCCTTTTTTTAGGTTCACTCGGATTCTTATTGGTTGGAACTTCTAGTTACCTTGGTAGGAATCTGATATCCTTATTTCCTTCTCAGCAAATCCTTTTTATCCCACAAGGGATCGTGATGTCTTTCTATGGGATCGCAGGTCTGTTCATTAGCTCCTATTTGTGGTGCACAATTTCGTGGAATGTGGGTAGTGGTTATGATAGATTCGATAGAAAAAAAGGAATAGTGTGTATTTTTCGTTGGGGATTCCCTGGAAGAAATCGTCGAATCTTTCTTCGATTCCTTATGAAAGATATTCAGTCGATTAGAATAGAGGTTAAAGAAGGTATTTATTCCCGGCGTGTACTTTATATGGAAATCAGAGGCCAGGGTGCCATTCCTTTGACTCGTACTGATGAAAATTTGACTCCACGAGAAATTGAACAAAAGGCTGCAGAATTGGCCTATTTTTTGCGCGTACCAATTGAAGTATTTTGAAATGAATTGAAGAAAAGAATAAATGCTTTCGCAGCATTGAGTAACGACCTCCGTAATTTTATTTGTTGTTATATAACAACTTTACTTCTGTTTTGTTTTTTCAGGTCGCTTATTTGAGCAAAAGCAGACGCGTGTGGAACAACCAGAAAACAAAGTGCTTTTTGCAAAAAAACTTTTGGATAGATTGTATATGGAAATGAAAATGAACTCCATTTTTTCATACTCGGAACAAGTATACTAAGTATGGATTCATCATATATATATCCGAAAAACTAAGACTCTATACATACTTCATATTTTTTGGGTCAAATCTTTTTTGTTTTGTCTCGAAATCTGAAAATAGATGCATTTCTTGACTTGAAGTGGCTTGTTAAGGCATTCATCGAAAAGATGCAATTGTTTCGAATGAAGACATAATAAAAATTTAATATTGTTTCCAGATCTAAGGACTAGCCCATGAATTTGAAATTTAATTCAATTTAAATAAAGGGGGTCTATGGATTCAATACCCTGTTTGTTATAGAACTGATATTTCCATGTCAGATTGGATAGAATCGAGGAATGAGGTGGTTTCATTAACAATTCACAGATAAAAAATGCCAAAAAAGAAAGCATTGAACCCCCTTCTTTATCTTACATCTATAGTTTTTTTGCCTTGGTGGGTTTCTTTTTCATTTAATAAAAGTATGGAATCTTTGGTTACTAATTGGTGGAATGCTGGGCAATCCGAAGTTTTTTTGAATGATATTCAAGAAAAGAACGTTCTGCAAAAATTCATAAAATTAGAAGAACTCCTCATTTTGGACGAAATGATAAAGGAGTACCCCTACCCCGATACACATATACAAAAGCTTCATATAGGAATACATAAAGAAACGATCCAATTGGTCAAAATGTACAATGAGGATCTGATCCATACCATTTTACATTTTTCGACAAATATAATAAGCTTCGCTATTCTAAGTGGTTATTCTATTCTGGGTAATGAAGAACTTGGTATTATTAATTCGTGGGTTCGGAAATTTATCTATAACTTAAGCGACACAATAAAAGCTTTTTCTATTCTTTTATTAACGGATTTATGTATTGGATTCCACTCGCCTCATGGTTGGGAACTACTGATTGGTTCTGTTTATAAGGATTTTGGATTTTCTGATAATAATCAAATTATATCTGGTCTTGTTTCCACCTTTCCAGTCATTCTGGATACAATTTTAAAATATTTGATCTTCCGTTATTTAAATCGTGTATCTCCGTCACTTGTAGTCATTTATCATTCAATGAATGACTAAAAATGATCTAGTGATATAAATAAAATCATAATGTTTTTTATTTTTACTTTGTACATAAACAAACCATTCAAAATGTTACTTGTTTTTTAGGTTTCTACCGATCCAGGAAATGACTCCTGGATCCCAGTAAAATAGCAGAATCGTGGATAGGGAACTCTACTAGCAACCTACCTAATTTATTGTAGAAATTTTCGGGATCAATGATTGGACCATGCAAAATAGAAATATCTTTTCTTGGATAAAGGAACAGATGACTCGATCCATTTTCGT